ACCGGTTTATATATGATATGGATAAAAACTTTTATGGTTGGGGTGAGCGTTCTAGTTATTCCAATAATGTTGATCTTTTAGTTAGCTCCAAGGACATTCGGAATTTCATATCGGATGACACCTTTTTTATTAGGGATAGTAATAAGAATAGTTATTCTATATATTTTGATATAAAAAAGAAAAAATTTGAGATTGACAATGATTTGAGTGACCTAGAATTTTTTTTTTATAGTTATTGTAGTTCTAGTTATCTGAATAATAGATCTAAAGGTGACAACGATCTGCACTATGATCCTTACATTAAGGATACTAAATATAATTGTACTAATCACATTAATAGTTGCATTGATTCTTATTTTCGTTCTCACATCTGTATTGATAGTCACTTTTTAAGCGATAGTAAAAATTCCAATGAAAATTACATTTATAATTTCATTTGTAGTGAAAGTGGAAAGATTCGTGAAAGAAAAAATTACAAGATAAGAACTAATAGGAATCGGAGTAATTTAATAAGTTCTAAGGATTTCGATATAACTCAAAACTACAATCAATTGTGGATTCAATGCGACAATTGTTATGGATTAATGTATAAGAAAGTAAAAATGAATGTTTGTGAACAATGTGGACATTATTTGAAAATGAGTAGTTCAGAGAGAATCGAGCTTTCGATTGATCCGGGTACTTGGAATCCTATGGATGAAGACATGGTCTCTGCGGATCCCATTAAATTTCATTCGAAGGAGGAACCTTATAAAAATCGTATTGACTCCGCTCAAAAAACGACAGGATTGACTGACGCTGTTCAAACAGGTACAGGTCAACTAAACGGTATTCCGGTAGCCCTTGGGGTTATGGATTTTCAGTTTATGGGGGGTAGTATGGGATCCGTAGTAGGCGAAAAAATAACTCGTTTGATCGAGTATGCTACCAATCAATGTTTACCTCTTATTTTAGTGTGTTCTTCCGGAGGAGCACGAATGCAAGAAGGAAGTTTAAGTTTGATGCAAATGGCTAAAATTTCTTCGGTTTTATGTGATTATCAATCAAGTAAAAAGTTATTCTATATATCAATTCTTACATCTCCTACTACCGGTGGGGTGACAGCTAGTTTTGGTATGTTGGGGGATATCATTATTGCCGAACCCTATGCCTATATTGCATTTGCGGGTAAAAGAGTAATTGAACAAACATTGAAAAAAGCCGTGCCTGAAGGTTCACAAGCGGCTGAATCTTTATTACGTAAGGGCTTATTGGATGCAATTGTACCACGTAATCCTTTAAAAGGTGTTCTGAGTGAGTTATTTCAGCTCCATGCTTTTTTTCCTTTGAACAAAAATTAAATCAAATAGAACGGTTAGTTTATCAGAATTAAACGAAAACCCTGAAAAATTCTTTTTTCTTTCGAATCATTTTTTTATCGCTATTCTTGTTTACTACTCAGTAAACCTCTATCAACAAGATAAAAAATCAATTTTTGCTTTCGGGAAGTTCAAATTAGACTAGACAAATAAAATAAAGTTCATTTTCCTCCCTTGCTTGCATGTGTATAGATATATAAAATAGAGATATATACAGAAGAGAGTTTTTGCATTTCCCGAAAATTCCCTGTTGTTGGATCATATTCTAATCGATTTTGTAGAAATTTGTAATGGAATAAAATTTTTTCTTTATTAATGACTATTAGAAGTAGAAGAAAAAAAGAATAATAAATCTAACAAGGTGATTATGATACATCTATTTTATTTTGAAAGATTAATTAAGTCCATTTATTTAGTTTGGCGTTTCTTGTACCTATTTTTTGATTCTATTTCTATTAGGTTCTATTCTATATATTTCTATTAGGTTGTATATTAGTATTAGATATATATTTACTTAAAGATACTTAGTATAATTATATAATATATATAATAGAAATAATAAAAATACAAGATATTTTAAGATATCTTTAGAATTCAGAATATAACAATAACAGGTACAAATATTAAATTGAGGTACCCATTTTATGACAACTTTCAATAACTTACCCTCTATTTTTGTGCCTTTAGTAGGCCTAGTCTTTCCGGCAATTGCAATGGCTTCTTTATTTCTTCATATTCAAAAAAATAAGATTTTTTAGATCGGATGAGACCTAATCGTATCACTCCTTTTTTTATTTTAAAAACTTCGATTCGATAAGATCCATTTGGTAGAATATTGTATAACACATAGATTCCTACAAACATAAATAAAAAAAGCTCTTATGCATGTGTAAATGTATTATATGAGTAACAAAATTTGCGCTCTTTTGAAAAATGGATCATCATCGGGCCGATGTATGAAATTCAAGTCAATGTATTTATTTGTATGTATATAGCTATCGGGGATCATATAAAGGAAGGAGATGTTATTATTTTAGATATAAAAAATTCTATGAATTACTCCTGAGGTAAAGATTCACAACAAAATAGTTGATGAGAGTTACTTTGAAAACAAAAAAAGGAAAGTCATATTTTCTCAATTCCAAAAAATTGTATAACTGGATCTAATATATATGAGTTGGCGATCAGAATCTATATGGATAGAATTTATAACGGGGTCTCGAAAAACAAGTAATTTCTGCTGGGCCTTTATCCTATTTTTAGGTTCATTAGGATTCTTATTGGTTGGAACTTCCAGTTATCTTGGTAGAAATGTTATATCGTTATTTCCGTCTCAGCAAATCATTTTTTTTCCACAAGGGATTGTGATGTCTTTCTATGGTATCGCAGGTCTCTTTATTAGTTGCTATTTGTGGTGCACTATTTTGTGGAATGTGGGTAGTGGTTATGATCTTTTCGACCGAAAAGAAGGAATAGTGCGTATTTTTCGTTGGGGATTTCCTGGAAAAAGTCGTCGCATCTTTTTACGATTCCTTATGAAAGATATTCAGTCCATCAGAATAGAAGTTAAAGAGGGTGTTTCTGCTCGGCGTGTCCTTTATATGGAAATTCGAGGTCAAGGGGCTATTCCCTTAATTCGTACTGATGAGAATTTTACTACACGAGAAATTGAGCAAAAAGCTGCTGAATTGGCTTATTTCTTGCGTGTACCAATTGAAGTATTTTGAAATGAATTAATTTTAAAAGACTAAATGCTTTGGTAGTAGAAAGAAAAAACTAAATAATTTCTTTCTTTTTTTTGTCAATTAAACATTCATCTATTCTTTTATGCTCGTTTTTTTTGATATATTTGATAGAAAGTTTCTTCATCTCGAAATTAGTATTGATCGAAAAAAGGGAGAATACCATCCTGGAAACCCAATTTTTTCTTGATTCAAATTGGAAGTGTATTCTGAGTCTATTTCTTTAGTCTTTCTAGATTCAAAGCAAAGATTAAGTATTTTTTCAAAAGAAAAAGATAAAATGAATTCATAGGCTCAATACATTCTATTCGAATTAGAATAGAAACTCATGCTCGATAGAAATATTAGATCTAATAGAATCAACAACTGAGGTAGGTTCATTAACAATTCACAGATTCAAAATGGCAAAAAAGAAAGCATTCATTCCTTTTTTTTATTTTACATCTATAGTCTTTTTGCCCTGGTTGATCTCTCTCTGCTGTAATAAAAGTTTGAAAACTTGGATTACTAATTGGTGGAATACTACACAATGCGAAACTTTTTTGAATGATATTCAAGAAAAAAGTGTTCTAGAAAAATTCATACAATTAGAGGACCTATTCCAGCTCGATGAAATGATAAAGGAATACCCAGAAACCGATTTACAACAATTTCGTCTAGGAATCCACAAAGAAACGATCCAATTCATCAAGATACACAATGAGTATCGTATCCATACAATCTTGCACTTCTCGACAAATCTAATATCTTTCGTTATTCTAAGTGGTTATTCCTTTTGGGGTAAGGAAAAGCTTTTTATTCTGAATTCTTGGGTTCAAGAATTTCTATATAATTTAAGTGATACAATTAAAGCTTTTTCGATTCTTTTATTAACTGATTTATGTATCGGATTTCATTCGCCTCACGGTTGGGAACTAATGATTGGTTATATTTACAAAGATTTTGGGTTTGCTCATTATGAGCAAATTTTATCTGGTCTAGTTTCTACCTTTCCAGTCATTCTTGATACAATTTTTAAATATTGGATCTTTCGTTATTTAAATCGTGTATCTCCGTCACTTGTAGTGATTTATCATGCAATAAATGACTAAAAAATGATTCACTGATCCAATTTCTAATCTTTCGTACCTTATACATCATAACCAAATCAAAGTCGTATTTACTTTACTCTTTTTACCCATGAGGGATTCCTTGTATATTTCAACAAAAAAATTTGATTTTTTTCAGTAACTGTAAATAGCAGAATTGTGGCTAGGGAAGTATATTATCGACCTACCTAACTTTATTGTAGAAATTTTCGGGATAAATGATTGGACCATGCAAACTAGAAATACCTTTTCTTGGATAAGGGAAGAGATTACTCGCTCCATATCTGTCTCACTCATGATATATATAATAACTTGGGCATCCATTTCAAGTGCATATCCGATTTTTGCCCAGCAGAATTATGAAAATCCACGCGAGGCAACTGGGCGTATTGTATGTGCCAATTGCCATTTAGCTAATAAGCCCGTGGATATTGAGGTTCCACAAACGGTACTTCCTGATACTGTATTTGAAGCAGTTGTTAAAATTCCTTATGATATGCAACTAAAGCAAGTTTTAGCTAATGGTAAAAAAGGAGCTTTGAATGTGGGAGCTGTTCTTATTTTACCCGAGGGGTTTGAATTAGCCCCTCCCGATCGTATTTCACCCGAGATGAAAGAAAAGATAGGAAATCTGTCTTTTCAGAATTATCGCCCCAATAAAAAAAATATTCTTGTGATAGGTCCTGTTCCTGGTCAAAAATATAGTGAAATAACCTTTCCTATTCTTGCCCCAGACCCTGCTACTAATAAAGATGTTCACTTCTTAAAATATCCTATATACGTAGGTGGAAACAGGGGAAGGGGTCAGATTT